CAAAAAAGCCAATGTAATAAAGCATCAATACCGATTGATCTATAATTAAATAAATCTGTTCATAGAACAAAAAAATCAAGAGCCTCGAACCAATAAAGACTGAGAAGATTGACTCAAGAACAATTTTAATTAGAGGCCCCATTGTAAAATTAAGACCTAACCATTAATAAAGAAGCGATGGGAACGACGGAACCCATGAATACATAAGATTTGATTGAATCTTAATGATTTATTGGGCGGGATGGCGAAACAGACCAGGAGAAAATTTATTTATTTTGAGCGGTCATGGGTTAACCTTACAAACGAAATAAATATTGAAAGAGTAAATATTCGCCCGCGAAGGTTTTTATTTTTTATTTTATTGGATTTTTACAATTTTAGCTATCTGATATAAGTATCAGAGTATAAGAAAATAATATCATAATAGTAATATAATAAAACAAAAAATACAGATTCATCTTCATCATAAGGTTATAACAAAAACGACATCATCTAAAAATTTCTAAAAAAGATATACAAATTTCTAATAAAAAGAAATAAGTGAAATTTGAAAGAATCCCAGGATTCAATATATTATTCATCAACTACATGTATATTTTTTCATTTGATTCGCGAGGAGCTGGATGAGAAGAAACTCTCATGTCCAGTTCTGTAGTAGAGATGGAATTGAGAAACAACTATCAACTATAACCCCAAAAGAACCAGATTCCGTAAACAACATCGAGGAAGAATGAAAGGAATATCTTGTCGAGGTAATCATATTTCTTTCGGTAGATATGCTCTTCAGGCGCTTGAACCCGCTTGGATTACATCTAGACAAATAGAAGCGGGGCGTCGGGCAATGACACGAAATACACGACGCGGTGGAAAAATATGGGTACGTATATTTCCCGACAAACCAGTTACCGCAAGAACTGCGGAAACACGTATGGGTTCGGGGAAAGGAGATCCCGAATATTGGGTAGCTGTCGTTAAACCAGGTAGAATACTTTATGAAATGGGCGGAGTAGCAGAAAATGTAGCCAGAAAGGCTATTTTAATAGCAGCGTCCAAAATGCCTATACGAACTCAATTCATTAGTTTAGGATAGGAAGATAGAACCAAAGTAAAAAAGGTCTTTGGGATGAAAAAAAAAACAATCGCAAGTTTATTATTTTTTTTGGACAAACAATATTTCTTTTCTCTTTTGCCCTTTGCATTGAAATAACAGATAAAAAAAGGATATGATCCAATCTCAGACCTATTTGAATGTAGCAGATAACAGCGGAGCCCGAAAATTGATGTGTATTCGAATCATAGGGACTAGTAATCGCCGATATGCTCATATAGGTGACGTTATTGTTGCTGTGATCAAGGAAGCAGTACCAAAATCACCTCTAGAAAGATCAGAAGTGGTCAGAGCTGTAATTGTACGTACTTGTAAAGAACTCAAACGTGACAACGGTATGGTAATACGGTATGATGATAATGCTGCAGTTGTCATTGATCAAAAAGGAAATCCCAAGGGAACTCGAATTTTTGGTGCGATTCCCGAGGAATTGAGAGAGTTAAATTTCACTAAAATAGTTTCATTAGCACCTGAAGTATTGTAAGATAAAATATTATAAGATAGAAGATCCAATATAACATTTAAAATGAGACCATGATATAGTTATAGTATTTGAATGAAATAGATTCAATTAAAAATGAATTAGTCGATTATCTTTCACGCGTATACCTTTATTATTAATTCATAAAAAAAAGAGTATGTTGATTATATCAAAATTCGGGAGCACGAATAATTTTAGTTTATCATGGGTAGGGACACTATTGCTAACATAATAACCTCTATACGAAATGCGGATATGGGTAGAAAAAGAACCATTCGAATAGAATCTACTAACATTATCGAAAACCTTATTAAAATACTTTTACGAGAAGGGTTTATTGAAAATATGAGGAAACATCAAAAAGGCAACAAAAAATTTTTAGTTGTAACCCTACGACATAGAAGGAATAGGAAAGGACCGTATCGAACTAGTCTAAACTTAAAACGTATCAGTCGCCCGGGTCTACAAATCTATTCTAGTTATCAACAAATTCCTAGAATTTTAGGCGGAATGGGGATTGTGATTCTTTCCACTTCTCGGGGTATAATGACAGACAGAGAGGCTCGACTAGAAAGAATCGGTGGAGAAATCTTGTGTTATATATGGTAATCTTTCGGATATATGAATTCTATCCGGACTTACTACTTGTGAAAAAAGAACATATTTCTAATATCATTTTGACTACATTAATTGATACTTCAAGAGGGTTTTAGATGGAATGAAAGAACAAAAAAAGATTCAGGAGGGTTTAATTACTAAATTACTTTCCACCAGAGGGCATATAGTTTATAGACTCCGCAACAAGGATTCGAACGATTAGGTAGTTTTTTCAACGCCAGCATTCCTTTAATAGGGACACAATTCAAGATTGACAAATTCAAAGAAACTTATTTTCTTCAAAAAAGTATGTA